AGGCTTAGCGGTTCTAGAACCATCAATGATTGGTGAACCGGCAGATCCATTTGCAACCCCCTTGGAAATATTACCTGAATGGTATTTCTTTCCCGTATTTCAAATACTTCGTACAGTGCCCAATAAATTATTGGGTGTTCTTTTAATGGTTTCAGTACCTGCGGGATTATTAACAGTACCCTTTTTAGAGAATGTTAATAAATTCCAAAATCCATTTCGCCGTCCAGTAGCGACAACTGTCTTTTTGATTGGTACTGCAGTCGCCCTTTGGTTGGGTATTGGTGCAACATTACCTATTGATAAATCCCTAACTTTAGGTCTTTTTTAATTTGATTCAATTGTGAAATAACACGATGTGTGTATCTAGGGAATAGTCGCTTCAAGGCGAATTCGCCCTAGATACATCTATTCAATAAAATTCTCAATTTCTTTCGAATATCTGAATTGTGCTACAGATTCAAATCTTATATCTTAATTAAATACAATAGATTTAAAACTTCTTTTTTGGTAACTCAATTGCGAAATTTTTTTCTAGAATGCCCAATATCTCTTTTACATCTTCTAGGCAAAAATGTTCAATTTTCATAAGATCTTCTTGACTGTTATTCAAAAGGTCCGATAATGTATCTATATTGGACCTTTTGAGGCAATTAAAAACTCTGGGAGACAATTCGGATTGATCAATAAAAATCGACTTCAACGCTATTTTTTTTTGTTTTTTCTGACTTTATCCAATTTCTCGTGCAAAGTAAAAGGGGATAAAGGACCCCCGTGTTGATTGTCCTCTAGAGGTAAGTTTTCTTCTTCCTTATATAAAAAGGGAATAAATAAATCAATCAAATTACGGGAGGCTTCATGAAGTGCTTCTTTCGGAGTTAAACTCCCATTTGTCCATATTTCGAGAAATAGTATCTCTTGTTTTTCATTCCCGTTTTCATAGGAATGAATACTATGATTTACGTTTCGAACAGGCATGAATACAGCATCTATAGGATAACTTCCATCTTGAAAGTTATGTGGCATTTTTATAAGATATCCGCGATTTCTCTCAATTTCTAATCCAATACACAAATTAATTGGTTCTGCCAAGCTAGCTATATGTTGTGTATTGTCGACGATTTCTACATAAGGCGGTAAGATGATATCTTGAGCAGTTACATATCCAGGACCCCTGACACAAATAGACGCGTCACAAGTCCCATATAGATTACTTCTCAATACAATTTCTTTCAAATTCATTATAATTTCGTGGACCGATTCTTGAATACCCGTTATAGTAGAATACTCGTGGGGGACATTCTCAGATTTTACACGTGTGATACATGTTCCTTCTATTTCTCCAAGCAAAGATCTTCGCATCGCAATGCCTATTGTGTCGGCTTGTCCTTTCATAAGTGGAGACAGAATAAAGCGCCCATAATAAAGACGTTTACTGTCTGTTCTTGATTCAACACACTTCCACTGTAGTGTCCGAGTAGATACTGTTACTTTCTCTCGAACCATAGTAATAATATTTTATTTGACTGAATTATTTATTTCTCTTGTTTCTGTTGAAATTTCGTAACTCTTCATTTCTACACACGTCTTTTTTTTGGAGGTCTACAGCCATTATGTGGCATGGGGGTGACATCCCGTACAAAAGTTAATAGTATGCCACTTCTACGAATAGCTCGTAATGCGGCGTCTCTTCCGAGACCGGGACCCTTTATCATGACTTCTGCTCTTTGCATACCTTGATCTACTACTGTACGAATAGCATTTGCTGCTGCAGTTTGGGCGGCAAAGGGCGTCCCTCTTCTCGTACCCTTGAATCCACAAGTACCGGCCGAGGACCAGGAAACCACTCGACCTCGTACATCTGTAACCGTGACAATAGTATTATTGAAACTTGCTTGAACATGAATAACTCCCTTTGGTATTCTACGTGCACTTTTACGTGAACCAATACGTACATTTCTACGTGAACCAGCTCTCGGTATAGCTTTTGCCATATTGTATCATCTCATAAATATGAGTCAGAAATGTATGGATATATCCATTTCAGGTCAAAACAGATTCTTTATTTGTACGTTGAGACCTTTAGTGAGTCTGATTATCCTTGTCTTTGTTTATGTCTCGGGTTGGAACAAATTACTCTAATGCGCCCTCGTCTACGGATTAGTCGACATTTTTCACAAATTTTACGAACGGAAGCTCTTATTTTCATATTTGTCATTCCTTATCTTTTTTCTGAATCTATTTCTTGGTAGAAAATAAGTTTCTTGAAATTTTTCATCTCGAATCATATTGAATAAAAACCACCTAATCTTTCGAATCCTTGTTTCGGAGTCGATAGATTATACGCCCTCTGGTTGAATCATAACGACTTACTTCAATTTTGACTTTATCTCCCGGCAGTATCCGTATAAAACTACGTCGGATCTTTCCTGAAACATAACCTATAATCAGATCTCCATTATCTAAGCGAACCCGGAACATGCCGTTGGGAAGCGATTCAGTAATTAAACCCTCATGAATCCATTTTTGTTCTTTCATTCCAGGTAAAGCCCCCTTGAAGTATCAACTAATGTAGGAGAAACAATATTAGACAACTCGCCCCCTTTTTTTTTTACAAATAGAAAGAGGTTTTGGATTCCATTTGGATATTAAAAGGATTACCATATATAACACAAAATTTCTCCGCCGATTCCTTCTAGTCGAGCCTCCCGGTCTGTCATTATACCTCGAGAAGTAGAAAGAATTACAATCCCCATCCCGCCTAAAATTCTAGGAATTCGTTGAGAGTTAGAATAGATTCGTAGACCGGGTCGACTGATCCGTTTTAAATTTAGAAAATTTCTATAGGGATGGGGTCTTTTCCTATTCCTTCTATGTCGCAGGGTTAAAACCAAAAAATTTTTGTTTTTTTCTCGATGTTTTCTGACGTTTTCGATAAAACCTTCTCGGAAAAGTATTTTAACAAGATTTTCGGTAATATTAGTAGATGCTATGCGAACAACTCTTTTTCTATCCATATCAGCATTTCGTATGGAGGTTATTATCTCAGCAATAGTGTCTCTGCCCATGATGAACTAAAATTTTTGGTGCCTCAAAATTGGATATAATTAACATGTTTTTCTTTTTTTTTTTTTATGAATATGAATTTTTCAAGGTATATGCGTGAGACACAATCTACGAATTAATCTATTTCTTTCAAATAAAATACCCCAAAGATATCAGAATCTGATTTTATTTTATAATACCTCGGGAGCTAATGAAACTATTTTAGTAAAATTAAATTGTCTCAATTCGCGGGGGATTGCACCAAAAATTCGAGTTCCTTTTGGATTTCCTTCTGGATCAATTACAACTGCAGCATTGTCATCATATCGTATTATCATACCGCTGTCACGTTTAAGTTCTTTACAGGTACGAACAATTACAGCTCTGACTACTTCTGATTTTTCTAGGGGCATGTTTGGTACTGCTTCTTTGATCACAGCAACAATAACGTCACCAATATGAGCATATCGACGATTACTAGCTCCTATGATTCGAATACACATCAATTTTCGAGCCCCGCTGTTATCCGCTACATTTAAATGGGTCTGAGGTTGAATCATATGAATTTTTGAGTCTATTCTTCCAATGCAAAAGATGAATAAAATAAAAGAAATATTTTTTGTCCAAAAAAAGAAACCCGCGGTTTTCTGTTATCCCCAAGACTCATTTCTATCGGTTTTACATTTTTATCCCGAAATAATAAATTGAGTTCGTATAGGCATTTTGGATGCTGCTATTAAAATAGCCCTTTTAGCTATATTTTCAGTTACTCCACCCATTTCGTATAGTATTCTCCCCGGTTTAACAACAGCTACCCAATATTCAGGGGATCCTTTCCCCGAACCCATACGTGTTTCCGCAGGTCTTACTGTAACTGGTTTGTCTGGAAATATACGGACCCATATTTTTCCACCACGGCGTGCATTTCGTGTCATTGCCCGTCGACCCGCTTCGATTTGTCTAGATGTGATCCACGCGGGTTCAAGTGCCTGAAGAGCATATTTACCGAAACAAATATGATTACCTCGATAAGATATTCCCTTCATTCGTCCTCTATGTTGTTTACGGAATCTAGTTCTTTTGGGGTTATAGTTGATGGTTGTTTCGGAATTCCATCTCTACTACAGAACTGGACGTGAGAGTTTCGTCTCATCCAGCTCCTCGCAAATAAAAGGATTCAAAATTGAATTTCAATTAATTTGATAATTTGAATAGATATTTTTATAAAAATTTTTGTAGCGTCCTAAATAAATCTTTATTTTCTGCGGGCGAATGTTTACTCTTGCAACTTCTATTTCAGTCCTAGCACTTGTTCATCATTTCTCCGAATAGATGAATTGATTTCTGGTTCATTTCGCCATCCCAACTAGTGAATCATTAAGATTCATTTGTTGAATCAAATCTTTTGCATTCACAGGTTCCTTCGTCCCCACCACTTCGTACTAAATGGTTAGGTCAGAATTTTACAATGAAGCTCATAATCCAATTTATTTTTGAGTCAACCTTCTTAGTCTTTATTGGCCCGAAGCTCTTGAGTTTTTTCTTCTATAATCTATAAGAAGGATAAAAAGGATTCATTTCATATTTCATTATGTATGAATCAATTAGTATTGATGCTTTATTACACTGTCTTTTATGAGATGACCCATAGACCTTACATATTGGAATTCTATATCATTGATATTCTTTTTCTTTCTTTCTTTCACCCTTCCATTTATCCACACCCTTGACCCTTGTTCTGTATTTTGCTTTAAACTTAAAATGAAAGTTTCATTCTAAAAAAATTTCAGTTGCTATAAAGATATGACTGATTTAGCATATCTTGACAGGTTCTTTAGATCCAGATAATATGAAGTAATGAGTTGGTTTCTATACTACCGGGCCGGTGTTTTTTTAATCCTAACCCTAAAAAAACCAACGAGTCACACACTAAGCATAGCAATTATATCAAAACAAAA